ATTTTTTCTTTCGACCATATTTCGATTGTTAATACGATATATAAGGACCGCTACTACAAGCAGTACTACACCTTTGATCGTGAAATATCGATTGCTTGTTGAACCCTGTGAATCACGTGAAAGCAGGACACTCCAAGTTTGGGGGCCAAGGAGTTTCACAAAACGTTCTTGGTGGAAAAAAATGTGAGTGAAAGACACCACTGAATCGAATTTGGTCCATGAATCTAAGAAATAGCGAGAATTCTTGATCTCTCTCAATATCTCTCTCAATTCAAAAATACAGGATTTGAATTGATGCCGTTTCATTGATTTCTCCTAAACGAAAGATTATATTTCAATTGAAATCCACTTACACAAAGACAGCCCCCGTTGATGACGAGTCTCCGCGAAGCATCCATGGCTGAATGGTTAAAGCGCCCAACTCATAATTGGCAAATTCGTAGGTTCAATTCCTGCTGGATGCACGCGAATTGGAACGTTCAATAATAGAATTGGCTCCGTATCAACGGAATCTCATCATCCATAGATAACTAATTGGTATATTCATACTATAAGAATAAGATAGAAACGGTAGAAACGGTAAGAATTCTAATTCTTATAGATACTGGAACTCATAGGGAAGAAAATGGATTTATGGATGGAATAAAATATGCAGTATTTACAGAAAAAAGTATTCGGTTATTGGGGAACAATCAATATACTTCTAATGTCGAATCAGGATCAACTAGGACAGAAATAAAGCATTGGATCGAACTCTTCTTTGGTGTCAAGGTAGTAGCTATGAATAGCCATCGACTCCCGGGAAAGGGTAGAAGAATGGGACCTATTATGCGACATACAATGCATTACAGACGTATGATCATTACGCTTCAACCGGGTTATTCTATTCCACCTCTTATAGAGAAAAGAACTTAAATAAAAAAAAATAAATACTTAATAACATGGCCATACATTTATACAAAACTTCTACCCCTAGCACACGCAAAGGAGCCGTAGACAGTCAAGCGAAATCCAATCCACGAACAAATTTGATCTATGGACAGCATCGTTGTGGTAAAGGTCGTAATGCCAGAGGAATCATTACCGCAAGGCATAGAGGGGGAGGTCATAAGCGTCTATACCGTAAAATCGATTTTCGACGGAATGAAAAAGACATATCTGGTAGAATCGTAACCATAGAATACGACCCTAATCGAAATGCATACATTTGTCTCATACACTATGGGGATGGTGAGAAGAGATATATTTTACATCCCAGAGGGGCTATAATTGGAGATACCATTGTTTCTGGTACAGAAGTTCCTATATCAATGGGAAATGCCCTACCTTTGAGTGCGGTTTGAACTATTGATTTACGTAATTGGAAGTAACCAATTAGGTTTACGACAAAACCTAGAAATCGATCACTGATCCAATTTGAGTACCTCTACGGGATAGACCTCAACAGAAAACTGAAGAGTAACGGCAGCAGGTGATTGAGTTCAGTGGTTCCTCATATAAAATTATTGACTCTAGAGATATGGTAATATGGAGAAGACAAAATTGTTTGAAGCACGGATAGAACCGGAAGCGCCCCTTGTTTCAAAGAGAGGAGGATGGGTTATTCACATTTCATTTGATGGTCAGAGGCGAATTGAAAGCTAAGCAGTGGTAATTCTAAAGATCCCCCGGGGGAAAAATAGAGATGTCTCCTACGTTACCCGTAATATGTGGAATGGAAGTATCGACGTAATTTCATAGAGTCATTCGGTCTGAGTGCTACATGAAGAACATAAGCCAGATGACGGAATGGGGAGACCTAGGATGTAGAAGATCGTAGCATGAGTGATTCGGCAGATTTGGATTCCTATATATCCACTCATGTGGTACTTCATCATACGATTCATATAAGATCCATCTGTCTAGATATCATCATCTACATCCAGAAAGCCGTATGCTTTGGAAGAAGCTTGTACAGTTTGGGAAGGGGTTTTTATTGATCAAAAAGAAGAATCTACTTCAACCGATATGCCCTTAGGCACGGCCATACATAACATAGAAATAACACTTGGAAAGGGTGGACAATTAGCTAGAGCAGCAGGTGCTGTAGCGAAACTGATTGCAAAAGAGGGTAAATCGGCCACATTAAGATTACCATCTGGAGAGGTTCGTTTGATATCCAAAAACTGCTCAGCAACAGTCGGACAAGTGGGTAATGTCGGGGCGAACCAGAAAAGTTTGGGTAGAGCCGGATCTAAATGTTGGCTAGGTAAGCGTCCTGTAGTAAGAGGAGTAGTTATGAACCCTGTAGACCATCCCCATGGAGGTGGTGAAGGGAGGGCCCCGATTGGTAGAAAAAAACCCACAACTCCTTGGGGTTATCCCGCGCTTGGAAGAAGGAGTAGGAAAAGGAATAAATATAGTGATATTTTTATTCTTCGTCGCCGTAAGTAAATAGAAAGAGAAAGAAAAAATAATGAATGATGTGT